ATGTACCAGTTGTGTCCGAAACAGTGTTAATAAGTCAGCAACGGGTATTTCCAGATATATTACTCAAAAGAATCGGCACAATACGCCCAATCGATTGGAATTGAGAAAATTCTGTCCTTATTGTTACAAACATACAATTCATGGGGAGATAAAAAAATAGATCGAATCGAATACTTGTGTGTCACCCTTCCAAGATACAAGGTAGGGGAAAAATGACATTATATATAATAATATATTTAATAAATACATTTAATAAACAAAGCAAATCCTATTTGAATTCATTTTCGATGTGACCATAATAGGGTTTTCACGATAAGAGCTAAACTAAACAAACCATGGATAAATCCAAGCGACCCTTTCTTAAATCCAAGCGATCTTTTCGTAGGCGTTTACCCCCGATCCAATCGGGGGATCGAATTGATTATAGAAACATGAGTTTAATTAGTCGATTTATTAGTGAACAAGGAAAAATACTATCTAGACGAGTGAATAGATTGACCTTGAAACAACAACGATTAATTACTATTGCTATAAAACAAGCCCGTATTTTATCTTTGTTACCTTTTCTTAATAATGAGAAACAATTTGAAAAAAGTGAGTCGACCGCTAGAACTGCAGGTCTTAGAACTAGAATGAAATAAGCTTATTCTTTCTTCAATTGAATTAAAATTCCGATCTAAACCAAAGCGCATTTTGTTCAAAAACCCGAAAATTCAGATTTTGGTATCGTGTCATAAGAATAAGAAAAACTCGGGGAAAGCAAAGAAATCTTTTTTTCTTGAACATGATTATTTATGTTAACTACTTTATCCTAATAATTTTTTCTCATAGTCATTTTTACTCTATCCTCCCGGAGTTCATTCTCCGGGGAACTCAATTCCAGTGGATTTCTTAGAATCGACTTATTTTATGATCTCGTTGGAAATCATATAAAGACTTTTTTTATTTAATATAGCTATTTGCGCAAGTATTTTGCGATTAAGAAGCACTCGGCTCTTGTACAAATCATGTATTAATTTACTATAACTATAGGATACCCCCCTTTCGCGAATTACTGCGTTTATACGAGTGATCCACAAACGACGAAAAGTTATCTTTTGTCTATCTCTATCCCGATGAGTCGAAACTAAAGCTTTTATTTTCTGTTGAGTAATCGTTCGAGTAAGTCTTGAATGAGCCCCTCGAAAGCTTGAGGCAAATAAACGCATTTTTGTTCGACGTCTCCGAGCTATATATCCCCGTTTAATTCTGGTCATTGAATAAATGAAACTTTGACGAATAGAATAACTAATGGATTTACTTTCTTTCAGTTTTTCTATTCCCCTTCCTCAGTCTATTAATAACAAAACGGATTTTTCCAATGTATAAAATAAAAATTCCAATGGCTTTAGCTACTATAACCTTCCCGACCACAATTTTTTTACCTCGAAAAATAAATTGTATTCGACTAGGTATCAAAAACATAATAAATAAAAAACTAGTAAATGGATAAAGAAATGGTGGATTTCATCGTTTCTATGGTTAATTCGTAAACGGTGAGGTCTTCTCTATACACCGGAGCCTATATAATTTATTTCATTAACCTTATTAGTAACTTGTACAGTTCACACTCGTTGGCTCGACCCATAAATTAGCCAGTAATAGGTCTTTCACAAGGAGATCTACCTATACAGTAACGGTATTTCATTATGAAAGTTAGCTCGGTAGCTGGCCCTCTTAGTCCGTTCTTGTAAGAATGGAAGTCAAATCTTTCTTTTTTTTTTTAATAAGATTTGTCCCCGCTTAATGGATAACCATTTAATACCAATGGGGCCTTTTTTTTTCATCTTAAATTAAATTGAGGTAATTGGATTTACACCAATGGAAACCATAAATTTCATACACGATAGAAGGATAGATTTTATTATTTTTAGATAGTGAATGGAATGGAGTTCTTCCATTTTATCCTATTAATCGGTACTGATCATTAATACTGGAAAAAAAAAATTTCTTTGTGCCCCAGTCCATGATCTGAACGAGTCGCACATACACCCTAGTACATGTTCCTCGACGCTGAGGGCATCCCCGAAGAGCGGGGGATTTCGTGACATTTTTGATTGGCTGTCTTGTATTTCTAATAAGTTGTTTAATCGTTGGCATGTTGAATGATATATATAATGAGCTGGTTTAGATCGACCCTAACCGGATGATTATGAATTACTTCTATTTAATAAAATTAATAAAATATTGAACTCGGCAAGAAGATAAAAAAAGAAATAGCCGATTTGCGCTAAATCCATCCTATTTTCTATTTTCATTCAACTGCTACAAGATCAACAATTCCATAAGCTTGCGCTTCTGTTGCTGACATAAAAACATCTCTTTCCATGTCTTCGGATACAACCCATAGGGGTTTGCCCGTTCTTTGTACATAAACCCTTGTGATGGTTTCACGCAGTTTTAGCAGTTCTTCCGCTTCCAAGATAGCTTCTCCCGTTTGTGCTTCATAAAAAGCACTAGCGGGTTGATGAATCATTACCCTGATGATATAACATAATAAAGTTTTTTCTATCTATACCATGGAGTGAAGAGAAAATAAATAAAGATAAAAAAAAGAATAACCGTACGGGCATTTTTTATGTATTGCATACGGCTCTACAATAAAATGGATCCTCTTTACCCTCCATCGCAGAAAGAGACAAATAGGATCTATGAGACTCATATTGGTAAATGATCAAATTACCACCCTTCTTTTTGGAGGAGTTAAAAAATACTATGATGGTTCCGTTGCTTTATATATTTCTTATTTCTTTTTTGGTATTTATTTGTCTGTGATTCAGCAATCCCAAAGTTTCTTTTTGATCCGATCAAATAAAAAAAAGTAAATAAAAAAATATTTTATTTATACAATAAATATTGTTAAGAGATCTATGGTATGAAAAAAAAGTTTGTGACGCTGAACAGGATTCCCGATGGATAAGATAAAATAAGAAATACCCTTTATTTCATACTACTCTCTCGATATATAATTTAATTTTTTGAAAAAATAATAAAAATTTTCTCTTATCGAATTCTAAATGCCATGCTATTTTTACTTAATATTCCTATTTCATATGGCGAAGGCATAGTCTTTTGTTTCTCTCAAAAAAACCTCATTGGCGCCAAGCGTGAGGGAATGCTAGACGTTTGGTAATTTCCCCTCCAACCAAGATAAAAGATCCCATTGAAGCAGCTAATCCCATGCATATTGTATGTACATCTGGTCGCACAAATTGCATAGTATCATAAATAGCTACTCCAGGTATTACCCATCCGCCCGGAGAGTTTATAAACAAATACAGATCTTTGGTATCATCCTCAATACTGAGATATACCATAAGACCAATAAGTTGATTCGAGATCTCGCTATCAACTGCTTGGCCTAAAAAAAGTAATCTCTCTCGATAAAGTCGGTTGATTCGGGTAAAGTTGTATCCCTTAGGAACCGTACATGCACTTTTTTCTGCATACGGTTCAAAAAAAATTTCCGAAAAAATCAATGTGTAGATTCCAGCCCCCTTTCGTTTTTTCATATCATACATAGCATAGTAAGCTCTTTCTAACTTTTAACGAAAGGGCTTTTTCTTCGATTTTTCAATAAAGATTCTTTTGACCCCTTTTCTTATCTTAGAATATAAAAAAAGAATTTCAAACTTATCGAATTAACTTATCATTGATGTATTTTTTCATTGAGATCCAAATCACGATGTCATTTTCTTGTTCCTGAATGGGTCTCTTAAATCTTTTTAGGTTTATGTTCTACTCCGGGTAAAGATCCGCCCTATTTTGATTTGCACATATAGGACAAATGCTTCTCTTACCACTTCTTTATTGCTATGACTTCTTAAGAATTAATATTAATTCTTAATTTTATGCCTTCTGCCAAACCAAATATTTGATGGAATTCATCCATATTACTCGATTGCGTAACGATTTGAGATCCGTTTTCTTTAGAAATAGGAATCGAATCATTTATGATATAAGTGGTAATTATATATAATTACCAATTGGATTGTTTTTTAAACGGAGCCTGGATACTTAATTTGATTAGTCCAACGAAGATAACCATAAATGATTCTAATTGATAATAATATAAATTACCTCCAAAAAAAAGGGGGGATCGGGTTATATTGCACTTCACTCTCCTAATTTTTACTTCACGCTCCCAATTTTTGATGATTCAATTAATATGTTTTTTGGGCGAAATAGAGGATATCTCGATCGGGGGAGAAAACGGGGAAATCCCATATGACCCAATATATCTGACAAGTCGCACTATACGTCAATCCAAGATGCATCTTCCTCTCCAGGACTCCGAAAAGGTACTTTTGGAACACCAATAGGCATTAAATAAAAGAAAAAAGAACTAAATACTATATTTCACTTTGATGTGGAAACGTAAGAATGGGTTTATTATCTTTATAATATTAGCCCTTGTATTAGTTTATCCATAGATTAGAAAACTTCATACATAATATAATAAAATGAAGACAGAATGAATAAAGAAAAATTATTACAAATAGGTCTTTCTAATGATGAAGTAGTATGGGCATATTCCCTCATAAGGAGTAGTTTCAATCCCCATTGCGTATTGGTACTTATTGAGTATAGAATAAATCTGCTTCGCCTTGTTCCTACGAACAGAATTGTTCTATATATTATCAACAAAATAGAACCAACATTCCTCCTTATTCTAAGAGAATCCACTGAACAAAGGGGATCTATAGCATAGTCTATAGTAGAGTCTTTTTCAATGCAATAAAGTTACGTAGTGTCTACTTTTCTTTGATAAAGGGGTATTTCCATGGGTTTGCCTTGGTATCGTGTTCATACTGTTGTGTTGAATGATCCCGGTCGGTTGCTTGCTGTCCATATAATGCATACAGCTTTGGTTTCTGGTTGGGCCGGTTCAATGGCTCTGTATGAATTAGCAGTTTTTGATCCCTCTGACCCTGTTCTTGATCCAATGTGGAGGCAGGGTA